TAATCGGGTGGCTTTAGAAGCATGTGTACAAGCTCGTAATGAGGGACGCGATCTTGCTCGTGAAGGTAATGATATTATTCGTGAAGCTAGCAAATGGAGCCCTGAGCTAGCCGCTGCTTGTGAAATATGGAAAGAGATCACATTCGATTTCGACCCAGTGGATAAGCTAGATAAAGAGACAAAATAAGCGCGTATAATTCAGCAATTCCTGTTTGTTCTCCTAATTGATTGCAATGAAACTTGGCCCAATCTTTTCCTCAAAAAAAGAAAGATTGGGCCGAATCGGATAAAGTATAAACATCTTATACTAATCCTATACTATGAACTATGAGAGTCTTGTGTATTTGCATATATCTTTTTTTATATGTACAGACCTTACGATATACAATACGATATACAAGTACATACAAAATCGAAACATAAGAAGATAAGATCGAAGGAAGACTAAACAACTTATCTATTCTATTATTTCTTGTTGGAGCCATAGGTTGAATTATGGATCCTTGGGATTGGATTGGTGGATCATTTTATATTCATTAGTTTCAGGCCATAGATCAAGCCAAGGAAAGGATTCCTTCTACCCCTATCCTGTATATTGTCTTTTTCGTTCCCTGTTGTAATAGAAACTCATTTTCTTATTTGACTATATGACACGAGATTCTACGAGACGAGAATTCATTTTTAATTTATGGGAAGAAACAACTATGTATCTTTTTGATGAGAATTGAAAGTTTTACATGAGAAAAACCTGTCTTTATATATCATATATCTTTTTTTGAGGAAAAGATTCTATCTTAATCTCTATCATAATATTGAAAAGATTCACCGGATTCCTCAAAAAGAGAATCTTTTCTTTTCAAGACTCGCTCGTTTTTCATTAACAATCTGAATGATTGGATCATATACTTCATTTGAATTCTGATGAGAAATAAAAAGAAAAAAAAATAGTAAAATGATTTTTTCTTCTTCATCGAATGACTATTCATCTATTAGTATTAGGTTTTTATCAAATAGGGGGCAGAAAGAATCTATGGAAAAATGTTGGTTCAATTCGATGTTGTCTAACAAGAAGTTAGAACATAGGTGTGGACTAAGTAAATCAATGGATGATAGTCTTGATGCTCTTGGACATACCAGTGGAAGTGAAGAAACTATTCTAAATGATGCGGAGAAAAAGATTCCTAGTTGGGACAGTTATAGTTTCAGTAATATTAATTATCTAAATTATTTATTTGATAGCAGGAATATTTGGAGTTTGATCTCTGATCATACTTTTTTAGTTAGAAATAGTAATGGTGACACTTATTCTGTATATTTTGATATTGAAAATCAGATTTTTGATATTGACAATGCTAGTTTGAGTGAACTAGAGATTCTTTTTCCTAGTTATTTGAATAGTGGGTCTAATAGTAGTAATTACTACTATTATTATTCCATGTATGATACTCAATCTAATTGGAATAATCACATTAATAGTTGCATTGATAGTTATCTTCGTTTTGAAATCAATAGTGACATTTACAGTGGTATCGACAGTTACATTTTTAGTTTCATTTGTACGGAAAGTATAAGTAGTATTGAAAGTGGAAATTCTAGTATCAAAACTAGTAGCAGTTATTTCAATAGAAGAGAAAGATCTAATGATTTCGATATAAATACAAAATACAAACAGTTATGGGTTCAATGTGAGAATTGTTATGGATTAAATTATAAAAAATTTTTTAGTTCAAAAATGAATATTTGTGAACACTGCGGATATCATTTGAAAATGAGTAGTTCAGATAGAATCGAACTCTTTATTGATCCTGGCACTTGGGAGCCTATGGATGAAGATATGGTTTCTATGGACCCCATAGAATTTCATTCAGAGGAGGAACCTTATATGGATCACATCTCTTTTTATCAAAGAAAAACGGGTTTAACTGAAGCTGTTCAAACGGGCGTAGGTCAACTAAATAGTATTCCCATAGCAATTGGAGTTATGGATTTTCAGTTTATGGGAGGTAGTATGGGATCTGTAGTAGGTGAGAAAATCACCCGTTTGATCGAGTATGCTACTAATCGATCTCTACCTGTCATTATTGTGTGTGCTTCTGGAGGAGCACGCATGCAAGAAGGGAGTTTGAGCTTGATGCAAATGGCTAAAATATCTTCTGCTTCATATGATTATCAATCAAATAAAAAGTTATTCTATGTATCAATCCTTACATCTCCTACAACTGGCGGAGTTACAGCAAGTTTTGGTATGTTGGGAGATATCATTCTTGCTGAACCTAATGCCTACATTGCGTTTGCGGGTAAAAGAGTAATTGAACAAACATTGAAAAAGACAGTACCCGACGGTTCACAAACGGCTGAGTATTTATTTGATAAGGGCTTATTCGACCCAATCGTACCACGTAATCCTTTAAAAGGTGTTCTGAATGAGTTATTTCAGCTACATGGTTTCCTTCCCTTGAATCAAGATTCAAAAAAAGATTGAAATTCTTCATTTTCAAATGGAAATATAGCACTAGCTTCAGTTATTTTTATTTGTAGCGAATACGCATTTAGTTCATTATAATGAAAAAAAGAAAACTAAGAAGATGGTGTTTTCTTTGGAGACATCCGTTATAAGTGTAGTAAGAGTTAGAAGTTTTGGATAATGACTTTTTGCCCCGGATCCCTTTTTTATTCTACCTCTCTTCCTGATTAGGAATAAGCATCCCTCTATCGACAAGATAAAAAAGAATTTCTTTCTCCTTCCGAGAAATCCGGGAAATAAAAAGAAATTTCTCCGTCCTTTTGACATATTCATATATAGAACAACGAAAAATAGATAAAAAAAGATATCGAAAAAATGAAAAGAAAATATTAAATAAAAAGAAATAAGAAATATCAAATCAAAGAAATAAAATAGAAATATTCAAATAACAAATAATAAGAATATAGAAGTTCTTTCTATTTAGCGAAAACCCCCGTTTTTCACTAGGAATCCCTGTTTGTTGGATAAGTGGATAAGATTGGTTAAAGTCGGGAACTCATAAGAAACTCTTTTCTATCTTTCCTTTCAAAACACCTTTTTTGTTTTGAAAGGAAAGATAGAAAGACGATGAAGATAAGGATGGGAGAGGAAGAATCCAATTTCTTAAAGCGGATTCTCATAAATATTCGTGTAGAAAGAGGAATAGGTACACTTCATTGAGTTCTACATTCGTTATTGATTATGAAATACTTCATATTAATATTATCTATCTAATAGATAGACTTATCATAAGATATCTTTATAATTATAATAGGTACAAATATGAAATTGAGGTACCCATTCTATGATAGATTTTAACCTTCCCTCTATTTTTGTTCCTGTAGTGGCCCTAGTCTTTCCGGCAATCGCAATGGCTTCTTTATCTCTTTATGTCCAAAGAAATAAGATTGTCTAAATATGATGGGACCAAATCTCATCAATTTCTTTCAAAACTGGATCATCATACAGATACTTTTTTAATGTAATATGGTAGGATATATGATATGTGGCTTTTACGAAAACAAATGGAAGAGTTGTTTTGTTATGTATGCCGATGCATAATAGACGCATTAATGCATGTATATGCGGTTATAGCTTAATCAATTAAATGATTAAATTCAAAATGATCAGCAAATCCTTTTTGAAAAATATTTGAAATAGAAACTCAATTTATCTAACCAATTATTCCTAAAAGTTCCTGTTGGAATGCTGCTAGTTGATGAAAGTTACTTCGGGATCAAGCAATAAAAGTCGAGTCAAATCCTTTTGGATTATTCTCTCAATTCCAATCGAATGCAACTGGATCTAGTATAGTATGAACTGGCGATCAGAACATATATGGATAGAACTTATAACGGGGTCTCGAAAAACAAGTAATTTTTGCTGGGCCTGCATCCTTTTTTTAGGTTCACTAGGATTCTTAGTGGTTGGGACTTCCAGTTATCTTGGTAAAAATCTGATATCCGTATTTCCGTATCAGCAAATTCTTTTTTTCCCACAAGGGATCGTGATGTCTTTTTATGGGATCGCAGGTCTATTCATTAGTTCTTATTTGTGGTGCACAATTTCATGGAATGTAGGTAGTGGTTATGACCAATTCGATAGAAAAGAAGGGATAATGTCCCTTTTTCGTTGGGGATTTCCTGGAAGAAATCGTCGCGTTTTCCTTCGTTTCTTTCTGAAAGATATCCAATCAATCAGAATGGAGGTGAGAGAGGGTCTTTTTCCTCGTCGTGTCCTTTATATGGAAGTCAGGGGCCAAGGAGCTATTCCCTTGACCCGTACTGATGAGAATTTGACTCCACGAGAAATTGAACAAAAAGCTGCCGAATTGGCCTATTTCTTGCGCGTACCCATTGAAGTATTTTGAAATGAACTGAAGAATAAATCTCAGCATGAGAGAAGAAACTTAATACATCTCAAAAGCAGGAGGACGTATATGGAACAATATTAATAAAATCTAATATAACTAATCAAATAAAATATATGAAAAAAAGAGAATAGAAACTATTTGTACACAAAAACTATTTTGTATACGCATACACATGGTATCCAGCTTCACTCTTTATACTAGTAAAAAGTCTAATAATTATAGATTCATCAAATATCCTAACATGTCTTTTGTTTTCGTAAAAAATAATTCCTCTTTTTAGGCCTTTGAATTGATACCCTATCCCCGCGCTGCGGTTAGACAGTGAAATCTTTCGAATTCAAAATAGAAATAAAAGAATTAAAGGATCCGGTAGGGTTCGTCTTTAAATCCAAATTCTATTCGTTAGTTCAAATGGGTTTTCGAGTCTTCATCGAAAGGAATAAATGAAGGGGAGATTGGTTACAATTTGCCTAATTGTGATCTCTGGAATATGGAAAAAATATTTACTTCTTTTTTTTTTCATTTGAAAAGGGCCCTTCTTCTATGTTCTATTCTAGATTATTCTAGATCCAAAGACTCAATTCTTACACAAAAACAAAAATAGGAAAAGATCCATAGGTTCGATACCTTATTCTTGTTTTCTTGTTAGAGTTATAGGCTCTTGTTATATAATTCGTGCTTCATAGAAATCTCAGATAGAATCGACGAATGAAACAGGTTCATTAACAATTCACATCATGGATACAGAATGAAAAAAAAGAAAGCATTGGCTTCCCTCCCATATCTTGTGTCTATACTCTTTTTGCCCTGGTGGATTTCTCTATCATTTAAGAAATGTCTAGAAACTTGGGTTATTAATTGGTGGAATACCAGGCAATCCGAAATCCTTTTGAATGATATTCAAGAGAAAAATGTTATAGAAAAATTTCTGGAATTAGAAGAACTATTCCTGTTGGACGAGATGATAAAGGAGTACTCGGAGACACATATGCAAAGACTTCGTATAGGAATGCACAAGGAAACAATACAATTGGTCCAAAGACACAATGAATCTCATTTCCATATCATTTTGCATTTCTCTACAAATCTAATCTGTTTCGCTATTCTAAGTGGTTATTTTTTTCTGAGTAATGAAGAACTTTTCATTCTAAATTCTTGGATTCAGGAATTTCTCTATAACTTAAGTGATACAATCAAAGCTTTTTCGATTCTTTTAGTTACTGATTTATGGATCGGATTTCACTCGACCCATGGTTGGGAACTAATGATTGGTTCGATCTACAGCGATTTTGGATTGGCTCAGAATGATCAGATTATATCTGGTCTTGTTTCCACTTTTCCAGTGATTCTAGATACAATTGTGAAATATTGGATCTTCCATTTTTTAAATCGTGTATCTCCTTCGCTTGTAGTAATTTATCATTCAATGAATGAATAATTCATTAGATCTTTTTCTTTATACTTCTACCTTATTCACTTCAAGGTATTCATACTTCATACTATAGTACAATTCTTTCAGTACAATCAATACAATGGCAAACTTGTGGATAGGGAATTCTACTAGATACCTATCAAATTTATTGTAGAAATTCCGGGGATCAATGATTGGACCATGCAAAATAGAAATACTTTTTCTTGGGTAAAAGAACAGATGACTCGATCCATTTATGTATCGATCATGATATATGTAATAACTCGAGCATCTATTTCAAATGCATATCCCATTTTTGCACAGCAGGGTTATGAAAATCCACGAGAAGCAACTGGGCGAATTGTATGTGCCAATTGCCATTTAGCTAATAAGCCCGTGGATATTGAAGTTCCGCAAGCTGTACTTCCTGATACTGTATTTGAAGCAGTTGTTCGAATTCCTTATGATATGCAACTGAAACAAGTTCTTGCTAATGGTAAAAAAGGAGCTTTGAATGTAGGAGCTGTTCTTATTTTACCCGAGGGATTCGAATTAGCCCCCCCCGATCGTATTTCTCCCGAAATGAAAGAAAAGATGGGCAATCTTTCTTTTCAGTGTTATCGTCCTAATAAAAGAAATATTCTTGTGATAGGTCCTGTTCCCGGTCAGAAATATAGTGAAATCGTCTTTCCTATTCTTTCCCCCGACCCTGCGATGAAAAAAGACGTTCACTTCTTAAAATATCCCATATATGTAGGTGGGAACAGAGGAAGGGGTCAGATTTATCCTGATGGTAGCAAGAGTAACAATACAGTTTATAATGCTACATCTGCTGGTATAGTAAGCAGAATAGCACGTAAAGAAAAGGGGGGATATGAAATAACCATAGTTGATGCATCAGAAGGACGTCAAGTGGTTGATATTATACCTCCAGGACCAGAACTTCTTGTTTCAGAGGGTGAATCCATCAAGCTTGATCAACCATTAACAAGTAATCCAAATGTAGGAGGGTTTGGTCAGGGAGACGCAGAAATAGTGCTTCAAGATCCATTACGAGTCCAAGGCCTTCTGTTCTTCTTGGCATCTGTGATTTTGGCACAAATCTTTTTGGTTCTGAAAAAGAAACAGTTTGAAAAGGTTCAGTTGTACGAAATGAATTTCTAGATCTAGAGATTCCTTAAAATAAAGTTGGTAAAAGTGCCAAATTCTTGTTGATCGATAGAATGATATATGATTATATGATTCAAAAAATTCTATAAGTCTTTTCTTTGTTTTTTTTTTACTCTTTTTTATTTTGCGGGATGTCTGAAACTCATTACTTGTATACCATTCCTAATGATAGAAAATAAGTATACAAATAGAAAGGAATAGAATACAAGGCAAGGAGGACGGGAAAAATGAAATTTCTAGAAAGTATTCTTAGTCTTCCTAATCGTCTATTCGATTCGATACAAGACGACACAAGAAAATTCTTTTCTTGTGTCGTCTTGTATCGAAAGAATCATGTCTCCTATTTGCCAAAGATTCTTATTCCTTGTTTTATTTTCCGGGTAGAATTGAACAAATAGAACTCCTTCAATTCACTTCAACTTATAACTTAGAAAAATAATTCAAACAAAAAAAGACTTATCTTGTTTTGTTTCGGCCGAAAAGCGGATTAGATCTTTACGCATATCCAATTCTTTCTTTATTATCTCATTACAGTTTTCTTTT